TATCCTTCCTACTGATTCTCGAGAATTTGAACAAAAAATAGATACATTTGATAGAAAGTCATTATTGACAGATATTGGCCATTTATGGACCTCTATAAGTAAATTTGATGGGGAATCAACTCCTAATTTTTTTTTTTATGAGCTTTTTTTATTTTCAGAACAAGAAAGGATTGATTTTTTGAATCAATCGAAATATTTATTCGATGCAATTACAGCATATTCCAATGATCAAACGATTAGAAAAAAATCTATTGGAATCAAAATAAATGAAATAAATAAAAAGGTCCCGCGATGGTCATACAAATTGATTGACTATTTGGAAGAAGAGGAAAACGAAGAAGAAGAATCAACCGAGGATCGTGGTATTCGTTCACGAAAAGCCAAACGTGTAGTAATTTTTACTGATAACGAAACGAATAAAAAACCCAATACTACTAGTAATCGTGATCAAGGAGACGAGGTGGCTTTGATACGTTATTCGCAACAATCGGATTTTCGTCGAGATATAATAAAAGGCTCCATGCGTGCTCAAAGACGTAAAACAGTTACTTGGAAACTGTTTCAAACAACTGTGCACTCCCCGCTTTTTTTGGACAGAATAGACAAAACTTTTTTTTTTTCTTTTGAGATCTCAAAAATTTTTAATTTAATTTTTAGGAATTGGATGGGGAGGGGCGCGGAATTAAAAATTTCGGATTCTGAAGAGGAAGAGGCGAAAGAAAAAGAAAAGGATAAAAAAAAAAAGGAAAATGAACGTATAACAATAGCAGAAACTTGGGATACTATTCTATTTGCTCAAACAATAAGAGGTTCCGTGTTAGTAACTCAATCAATTCTTCGAAAATATATAGTATTGCCCTCGTTGATAATAGCCAAAAATATTGGACGTGTGCTATTATTTCAATCACCCGAGTGGTACGAGGATTTGGAAGAGTGGAATAAAGAAATGCATGTTAAATGCACCTATAATGGTGTTCAATTATCAGAAACAGAATTTCCGAAAAATTGGTTAACCGACGGTATTCAGATAAAGATCCTATTTCCTTTCTGTCTGAAACCGTGGCACAGATCTAAGCTACAATCCCATCATAGAGATTCAACGAAAAAGAAAGGGAAAAAATATAATTTTTGTTTTTTAACAGTTTGGGGAATGGAAACCGAACTGCCTTTTGGTTCTCCCCGAAAACTACCTTCCTTTTTTGAACCTATTTGGAAACAGCTTGAAAAAAAACTTAAAAAAGTAAAAAAAAAAAGTTTTCTAGCTCTAAAAATGAAACAAGAAAGAACAAAAAGGTTTCTAAAGGTATCAAAAGAAAGAACAAGATGGGTTATAAAAATAGTTCAATTTATAAAAATAATAATGAAAGAGCTTGCAAAAGTAAGTCCAATTCCATTATTTGGATTGAGAGAAGTATATGAATCGAATAGAAATATAAATAAAAACAATTTTCTAATAAGTAATCAGATGATTCATGAATCGTCCATTCGAATTAGATCCATGGATTTGACAAATTATTCACTGACAGAAAAAAAAATGAAGGATCTGGCTGATAGGACAAGTACAATCAGAAACCAAATCGAAAAAATCACAAAAGACAAGAAGAAAATATTTATAACTACGGATGTAAACATTAGTCCTAGTGAAACAAGTTGTGATGATAAACGATTAGAATCGCCGAAAAATATTTGGCAGATATTAAAAAGAAGAAGTGCCCGGCTAATATGTAAATGTCACTATTTTATGAAATTTTTTATTGAAAGGCTATACATGGATATCTTTTTACGTATCATTAACATTCTTAGAATCAATGTAAAAGTTTTCATTAAATCAAAAAAACAAATTACTGATAAATACAGTTACAATGATGAAACAAATAAAATTCATTTTTTTTCGACTATAAAAAAGTCGATTTCTAATTCTAATATTAGTAATAACAATTCGCAGATTTTTTGTGACCTCTCTTCCTTGTCACAGGCATATGTATTTTATAAATTATCGCAAAACCAAGTTATTAACAAGCATCGCTTGAAATCCGTATTTCAATATCACGAAAAAATTCCTTTTATTAAGGATAGAATAAAATATTTTTTTGGAACACAGGGAATATTTCATTCCGAATCAAAGCATAAGAAACTTCGCGGTTTTGGGATGAATGAATGGAAAAGCTGGTTAATGGGTAATGATAACTATCAATACGATTTATCTCAGACTAGGTGGTCTAGATTAGTACCGCAAAAATGGAGAAATGGAATCAATCAAATTTTTATGGTTCAAAATAGAAACTCAACAAATTTTGATTCAAAAGACCAATTAATTCATTACGAGAAACAAACCTATTATACAGAAAATTCATTACCGAGTCAAAAAGATAAATTAAAAAACTACAAATATGCTCTTTTATCAAATAAATATATTCATTATGAAGATAAGAAGGGTTCATATATTTGTGGGTCGCCATTACAAGTAAAAGAGGCCCAAGGTATTCCCTATAATTATTACAATACATATAATCCTGAATTTTTTTATTTTTCAGGAGATATAGATCTTAGTAATTATCTACGAGAAGGTTATATTATTGATAGGGATAAAAATCCGGATAGAAAATATTTTGATTGTAGAACTCTTAATTTTTGTCTTAGAAAAAAGATCGATATTGAGGAATGGACAAATATAGACATCGGGGCCAGCGTCAACATTAATAAAAATACTAAGACTCGGATTAATTATTATCAAATAATTGATAAAAATAAAATGGATAAGAAGGATCTTTTTAACCTCGCGATTCATAAACAAATCAACCCAGCCAATCGAACAAAAGCATCTTTTGACTGGATGGGAATGAATGAAGAAATACTAAATTGGCCGATATCTAATCTGGAACTTTGGTTTTTCCCAGAATTTGCGTTACTTTATGATGCATATAAGATTCAACCGTGGGTCATACCAATCAATTTACTTCTTTTAAAATTAAAAAAAAAAAAATTTATTATAAATATAAATATTAGTGAAAATAAAAAAATCAACAAAAAGAAAAAAAAATCTCTTGAATTAGAGAATAGAAATCAAGAAGAAAAACAACATCCAGTGCAAGGAGATATTAGATCATATGCACAAAACCAAAAGAATCTTGCATCTGATCCATCAAAAAAACAAAAAGATGTTAAAGAAGATTATGGTGGATCAGACATTCAAAAACGCAGAAATAAAAATAAATCTAAGAGCAACATAGCAGCGGAATTGGATTTCTTTCTGAAAAGATATTTTCTTTTTCAATTGAAATGGAATAATGCTTTTAACCAAAAAATAATCAATAATGTCAAGGTATATTGTCTACTCCTTAGATTGAGAAATCCAAAGGAAATGGCTATATCCTCTATTCAAAGAGACGAAATGAGTCTGGATGTAATGCTGATTCCGAAGGCTATAACTCTTGCAAAATTGATAAAAAGGGGACTGTTGATTATTGAACCAGCCCGGTTATCCATAAAATGGGATGGACAATTTATCATGCACCAAACCATAGCTGTTTCACGGGCCCATAAGAGTAAGTACCAAACTAATCGAAGATGCCAAGAAAAAATAAATGTTGATACGCGTGGTCTTAATGAATCCATTGCACGACATCAAAAGTTGTTTGGTAATAGAGACGAAAATCATTATGATTTTATTGTTCCTGAAAATATTTTATCTCCTAGACGTCGTAGAGAATTGAGAATAAAAATTTTTTTAAATTCGAAAAATTTCAATGTTTTGGATAAAAACCGGGTATTTTGCAATGGGAAAAATGCAAGGAACTGTGGTCAATTTTTTTATGAGGATAAGCATCTTGATGTAGATACAAATAAATTTAGTAAGTTAAAAAGTTTTCTTTGGCCCAATTATCGATTAGAAGATTTAGCTTGTATGAATCGTTATTGGTTTGATACCAATAATGGTAGTCGTTTCAGTATGTCAAGGATACATATGTATCCACGATTGATAATTGGTTGATGGTACATTTCCATGGATCAAGTGGCATATTCGGTATGGTATATGAAGACAAACAAATAAACACATGCCTTGCCTTGTATTATATTACATTCTGGTACATGATACTAATTCAATGACCTTATCTTAGCTTAGCAATTATATCTAGTAATGAATCGTTATAATCTTCTTAGGCCCCAACCCTTCTTTTTTGTGGGTTAGAAATGGAACGCCCTTTTGTATCCGTATACCCACAAAATTGAAAATTTGATTGATTAATTGCATTGAAAAAAAAAAAAGAATTATATGAATAAATCCAGATTATTGTGTATAACAAATTAAAATGACTGGCATTATTATTACTGATCAGTAAAATCCATATCTGTAAAAAAATAAAGAAAAAGGGAAGAAGAATTCTTTTTATGGTAAAAAATTTATTCATTTCAGTTATTTCGCAAGAAGAAAAAGAAGAAAATAAGGGGTCTGTTGAATTTCAAGTATTTAGTTTCACCAATAAGATACGTAGACTTACTTCCCATTTGGAATTGCACAGAAAAGACTATTTATCTCAGAGAGGTCTACGGAAAATTCTGGGAAAACGTCAACGGCTGCTGGCTTATTTGTCAAAGAAAAATGGAGTACGTTATAAAGAGTTAATTAGTAAATTGGATATTCGGGAGCTAAAAACTCGTTAAGTTAATTTGAACATGAGTTTTTAATTATTTGATTTATATATTTATATTATTTATATTATATTTTAAAATTTTGATGAACTTCATTTCGTTTTGAGCAATTCGTGGAATAATGTAATGAATCGGGGAAAAAATATATGATTGTACCAACTACAAGAAAAGACCTCATGATAGTCAATATGGGTCCTCACCACCCATCAATGCATGGTGTTCTTCGACTCATCGTTACTCTAGATGGGGAAGATGTTATTGACTGTGAACCCATATTGGGTTATTTACACAGAGGAATGGAAAAAATTGCGGAAAATCGAACAATTATACAATATCTTCCTTATGTAACACGCTGGGATTATTTAGCTACTATGTTTACAGAGGCAATAACGGTAAATGGACCAGAACAGTTGGGAAATATTCAAGTACCGAAAAGAGCGAGCTATATTAGAGTAATTATGCTAGAACTGAGTCGTATAGCTTCTCATTTGTTATGGCTCGGACCGTTTATGGCGGATATCGGCGCGCAGACTCCTTTCTTCTATATTTTACGAGAGAGGGAGTTGATATATGACCTATTCGAATCTGCCACAGGTATGCGGATGATGCATAATTATTTCCGTATAGGGGGGGTAGCTGCTGATCTCCCTTATGGCTGGATAGATAAATGTTTGGATTTCTGTGATTATTTTTTAACAGGGGTTACTGAATATCAAAAGCTTATTACGCGTAATCCCATTTTTTTGGAACGAGTTGAAGGGGTGGGCATTATTGGTGGAGAGGAAGCAATAAATTGGGGTTTATCGGGACCAATGCTACGAGCTTCCGGAATTCAATGGGATCTTCGTAAAGTCGATCATTATGAGTGTTACGACGAATTTGATTGGGAAGTACAATGGCAAAAAGAAGGAGATTCATTAGCTCGTTATTTAGTCCGAATCAGTGAAATGACGGAATCCATAAAAATTATTCAACAGGCTCTGGAAGGAATTCCAGGGGGGCCCTATGAGAATTTAGAGGTACGGCGCTTTGATAGAACAAAAGATTCCGAATGGAATGATTTTGATTATCGATTCATTAGTAAAAAACCTTCGCCCACTTTTGAATTGTCTAAACAAGAACTTTATGTGAGAGTCGAAGCCCCAAAAGGGGAGTTGGGAATTTTTTTGATAGGCGATCGGAGTGTTTTTCCCTGGAGATGGAAAATACGTCCACCCGGTTTTATCAATTTGCAAATTCTTCCTCAGCTAGTTAAAAGAATGAAATTGGCCGATATTATGACAATACTAGGTAGTATAGATATTATTATGGGAGAAGTTGATCGTTGAAATGATAATTGATATAACAAAAGTACAAGCTATCAATTCTTTTTCCAGACCGGAATCCTTACAAGAGGTTTATGGGCTCATATGGTTACTTGTTCCTATTTTTACTCCTGTATTGGGAATCATAATAGGGGTACTAGTTATTGTGTGGTTAGAAAGACAAATATCCGCAGGGGTACAACAACGTATTGGACCGGAATACGCGGGTCCTTTGGGAATTCTTCAAGCTCTAGCAGATGGTACCAAACTACTTTTGAAAGAGGATCTTCTACCATCTAGAGGAGATATTAGTTTATTCAGTATCGGACCATCTATAGCGGTCATATCCATTTTACTAAGTTATTCAGTAATTCCTTTTGGCTATCACCTTGTTTTAGCCGATCTCAGTATAGGGGTTTTTTTATGGATTGCCATTTCCAGTATTGCTCCTATTGGACTTCTTATGTCAGGATATGGATCGAATAATAAATATTCCTTTTTAGGTGGTCTACGAGCTGCTGCTCAATCGATTAGTTATGAAATACCACTAACTCCATGTGTGCTATCAATATCTCTACGTGTGATTCGTTGGGACATGTACTTTTTTTTTACCGATCGATTTTCGTTCTAGTAAAAAAGGTTGAATGTATTGAATAGATATCCTCATTTTTTTATTCATCATTCGGGGCGATGAATTAAACCAGATAGTTATATGAGTGAAACAAAACAGCTTAGAAATTGGCAGTAAAAAGGTTGAGTCTCATTCCCTAGGTACAAGAGTTAAGCGAACGTAAATATAAACAGTAGAAACGGATTACCCCAAGATTGGTTGATTAGCCATCATATCATAGTTTGAAGCGGGTACAAAAGATCGGCTGTATGGAGTTTTTATTACTATATTATTGTATGTATTACCATACCGGGGATCGAACAAAAATTAGTGGATGGGTAGGAATACCAAGGTGCACAAAGGATTAGTAATGGAGATAATGTAAGTAAATTATCCAAGAGGATATTTCTGCATAAATAAAAGGAATCCTAATGGGGCTTTAAGTTGGTAGAAATGATCAAGCAGTACTTCCTCATGATCCCGATCCAGAGTATGCTCCTACCCACTGATTAAACAAATTACTATCGGGAACGAAATAATCCTTTATTAATTTTTTTAGTCCTTTTTTGTGAGAAAGAAGAATATAATATTAATGAAATAAATTAATGTAATTGCAATGCAAAAAATTAAATTCTAAAGGATGAGATCAATTCAGAAGCATTTTTTTTATTATAGCAGACAGAATTGCATTGGTCTAATTTGTGACTCTCCGATGTATCTTCACTCTACCTACCCTACAAGACAAGTATATCGAGATAATATCGAACCGGTCCTTAGATTTATTTCTGGCCATTGAGGAGCCGTATGAAGCTTAAGTCTCATGTACGGTTTTGTAATAGCGATGGGAATAGTTATGTTATCACCGACTATGATTATCTAATAGTTCAAGTACAGTTGATATAGTTGCGGCGCAGTCAAAATATGGTTTTTGGGGTTGGAATCTGTGGCGCCAACCTATAGGGTTTACTGTTTTTTTAATTTCTTCCCTAGCAGAGTGCGAAAGACTACCTTTTGATTTACCAGAAGCAGAAGAAGAATTAGTAGCAGGTTATCAAACCGAATATTCAGGCATAAAATTTGGTTTATTTTACGTTGCTTCCTATCTAAATCTACTAGTTTCTTCATTATTTGTAACAGTTCTTTACTTGGGAGGGTGGAATCTCTCTATTCCGTACATATTAATTCCCCAGCTTTTCGGAATAAATGAAGTGGGTGGAGTCTTTAGAACGGCAATTGGTATCTTTATTACATTAGCTAAAGCTTATTTGTTCCTGTTCATTCCTATCACAACAAGATGGACTTTACCTAGAATGAGAATGGACCAACTATTAAATCTTGGGTGGAAATTCCTTTTACCTATTTCTTTAGGTAATCTATTATTGACAACTTCTTCCCAACTCTTTTCGCTGTAAAGGCACAGGATATTCTAGATTCATAGCTTCTCTCAAACAAGAGAAAGAAACATCAAATTATTCATAAATATTCAAGATATGTTCCCCATGGTAACTGGGTTCATGAATTATGGCCAACAAACAGTACGGGCTGCAAGGTATATCGGTCAAAGTTTTATGATTACCTTATCCCATGCGAATCGTTTACCTGTAACTATTCAATATCCTTATGAAAAATTGATCACATCAGAGCGTTTCCGCGGTCGAATCCACTTTGAATTTGATAAATGCATTGCTTGTGAAGTATGTGTTCGGGTATGCCCTATAGATCTACCCGTTGTTGATTGGAAATTGGAAACTTATATTAGAAAGAAACGCTTGCTTAATTACAGTATTGATTTCGGAATCTGTATATTTTGTGGTAACTGCGTTGAATATTGTCCAACGAATTGTTTATCAATGACTGAAGAATATGAACTTTCTACTTATGATCGTCACGAGTTGAATTATAATCAAATTGCTTTGGGACGGTTGCCAATGTCAGTAATTGGAGATTACACAATTCGAACAATTATGAATTCGACTCAAATAAAAAAAGACACGGGTAAACCACTTGATTCAAGAACAATTACCAATTACTAAGATTAAGTTTTGATCTAAAGTAGCGAAACTTCTTTCATTTTTATTAGTCAATAACTAAAAATCCGAACTATGGGGTGGTGAGAATAATGATTTGCTTTGGATTGAAAATAGATTCATATAAATAATATATATATATTATATATAATATAATAATTTTTTAATTGAATAATAAAATTAATAATCAATAAATTAAATTTCGAACGAAACTTTCGGATAGAGAAACGGATAGATAAATAGTATCTATCATTCAATTAATAAGTGTATCTATATCAACCCAAACCCCATTAGGTTTAGGAGCGTATCAAAAAAATAGGGTAACTTCTTTTTTTTCCTGGTTTGGTCAATAGGATCATGAAAAATGTCGACTTAATTTATCTCTTATTTTACATAGAATGGATTTACCTGGACCAATACATGATTTTCTTTTAGTTTTTTTGGGATTGGGTCTTATAGTGGGAGGTCTAGGAGTGGTATTACTTACCAATCCCATTTTTTCTGCTTTTTCATTGGGATTGGTTCTTGTTTGTACATCCTTATTCCATATTCCATCGAACTCCCATTTTGTAGCTGCGGCGCAGCTCCTTATTTATGTGGGAGCAATAAATGTATTAATTGTATTTGCTGTGATGTTTATGAATGGTTCAGAATATTACAACGATTTCCGTCTTTGGACTGTTGGAGATGGAGTCACTTCGCTCGTTTGTACAAGTATTTTTGTTTCACTAATTACTACTATCCCAGATACGTCATGGTACGGGATTCTTTGGACTACAAGGTCAAACCAGATTATAGAGCAGGACTTGATAAATAATGGTCAACAAATTGGGATTCATTTATCAACAGATTTTTTTCTTCCATTTGAACTTATTTCGATAATTCTTTTAGTTGCCTTGATAGGTGCAATTGCTATGGCTCGGCAATACTAAATACAATACTAAATACTTAGTAATATTAATTAAAAAATACTTAGTAATATTAATTTAATTCTACTAATTTAACTAATACTAATCTAATAAGGGCTTGTTCTTTTCTTTAAATTCTATTTATTGTTCATGTCTAAAATTTTAAAAATGTAAATGATCTTAGTTAGATCTATTATCTATTACCAATACCTTCTTTTATTACGTACTTTTTATATTATATTTTAGTTAATTTTAGATTATATTTTAGTTAATTGAATAGGTTGAATTGTTGTTCATATTGAAACGAATCGAGATTGATGAGGAATTGGTCAATGATGCTCGAGCATGTACTTGTTTTGAGTGCCTATTTATTATCCGTCGGTATCTATGGATTGATTACAAGTCGAAATATGGTTCGAGCGCTTATGTGTCTTGAGCTTATACTGAATGCAGTTAATATAAATTTCGTAACATTTTCTGATTTATTTGATAGTCGCCAATTAAAAGGAGACGTTTTCTCGATTTTTGTTATAGCAATTGCAGCTGCTGAAGCAGCTATTGGATTAGCTATTATTTCATCAATTCATCGTAACAGAAAATCAACTCGTATCAATCAATCTAATTTGTTGAATAAATAGTAGTAATCATATACATATAAATAAAAATATAGAACATCCTCCAATTTAAATTGGTATGCGCGACATAAGCATATGGTGCTGTTTGCTAAAACGTAATAAATCAAGGTATCTTGGCCCTCTTTCATGAACAGATCCGGAAGCAGATTGATTCTGGTAAATCTAAAGCATTGATTCGTCTGGTGTCTACAATATATAATTCATTTGCTACTCTACTAGATCGAAAATTTATGATGTTAAAAAAATTTATAAATCCAATGTCACATTCAGTAAAGATTTATGATACGTGTATAGGGTGTACTCAATGTGTACGAGCCTGCCCCACGGATGTATTAGAAATGATACCTTGGGACGGGTGCAAAGCTAAGCAAATTGCTTCTGCCCCAAGAACCGAAGACTGTGTAGGTTGTAAAAGGTGTGAATCTGCTTGTCCGACGGATTTCTTGAGTGTCCGGGTTTATTTATGGCATGAGACAACTCGTAGCATGGGTCTAGCTTATTGATACGTTCCATAAAATTCCACTTGAATCCATTTTTTTTATCTTTACCGACAAAAACCCGTACTCGATAAATTATATTATTTTCTTTCGAGCACGGGTTTTTCTGGTCAAAGTGTATCTTGTCTTTACCACGAATGATTTTCCTTGGTTAACAATAATTGTTGTTTTGCCGATATTCGCGGGTACTTTCATTTTATTTTTTCCTCATCGAGGAAATAAGGTTATTCGATGGTATACTATTTGTATATGTCTATTAGAACTGCTTCTAACGGCCTATGCATTCTGTTATCATTTCCAATTTGACGATCCGTTAATCCAATTAGAACAGGATTATAAATTGATTAATTTTTTTGGTTTTCACTGGAGACTGGGAATAGACGGACTTTCCATAGGACCCATTTTACTCACGGGATTCATCACTACTTTAGCTACTTTAGCGGCTTGGCCGGTTACTCGAGATTCGAGATTGTTCCATTTCCTCATGTTAGCAATGTACAGCGGTCAAATAGGATCATTTTCTTCTCGGGATCTTTTACTTTTTTTTATCATGTGGGAGTTAGAATTAATTCCTGTCTACCTACTTCTATCCATGTGGGGGGGGAAGAAACGTTTGTACTCAGCTACAAAATTTATTTTGTACACCGCAGGGGGTTCCATTTTTCTCTTAATGGGAGTTCTGGGTATGGGTTTATATGGTTTCAATGAACCAACATTAAATTTTGAAACATCAGCCAATCAATCGTATCCCATGGCATTGGAAATAATATTCTATTTTGGATTTCTTATTGCTTATGCTGTCAAATTGCCGATTATACCCCTACATACATGGTTACCAGATACCCACGGAGAAGCACATTACAGTACATGTATGCTTTTAGCAGGAATCTTATTAAAAATGGGAGCATATGGGTTGGTTAGGATCAATATGGAATTATTACCCCATGCGCATTCTATATTTTCTCCCTGGTTAATGATAGTAGGCGCAATTCAAATAATCTATGCAGCTTCAACATCTCCCGGTCAGCGCAATTTAAAAAAGAGAATTGCCTATTCCTCCGTATCTCATATGGGTTTCATAATTATAGGAATTGGTTCCCTAACTGATACAGGACTCAACGGGGCCATTTTACAAATGATTTCTCATGGATTTATTGGTGCTGCACTTTTTTTCTTGGCAGGAACGAGTTACGATAGAATACGTCTTGTTTATCTCGACGAAATGGGAGGAATAGCTATCCCAATGCCAAAAATATTTACAATGTTCAGCAGCTTCTCGATGGCTTCTCTTGCATTGCCTGGAATGAGTGGTTTTGTTGCTGAATTGGTAGTATTTTTGGGGCTAATTACGAGCCAAAAATATCTTTTAATGCCAAAAATACTAATAACTTTTGTAACGGCAATTGGAATGATATTAACTCCTATTTATTCATTATCTATGTTACGTCAGATGTTCTATGGATACAAGCAATTTTATTTTAAAAATGATAATTTTTTTGATTCTGGACCGCGAGAACTTTTTGTTTCAATCTGTATCTTTCTACCCGTAATAGGTATTGGTATTTATCCGGATTTCGTTCTCTCACTATCAATTGACAAGGTAGAAGCTATTATATCTAATTACTTTTATAGATAGTTTTCATCAATAAGGAATATAAAAAGAAAGAAAAAGAATACTTATTTATTTTTATTTTATCTTAAAAATCTTTTAAGTAAAATTTTTAATTAATTGTAATCGCGTAATCCGATACTTTTGTATTGTATGAGTTTTTGAGAACCATTTGAATCACATCACTACTTGATTCAAATGGTTCTCAAAAACTCATACAAACTTTCGTTATATATGCTATTCCTACGTATTGTGTATTGTATTCGTAAGGCCTTTTCTTCAATTAGATGTTAATGCGAATGAACCATAACTATGTAGCCCTATTCCTAATAGATTTACTCCAAAATAGCATATCCAAATTATAAAAAATCCCATAGAAGCCACAATTGCAGAATTCGAGCCTTGCAAATTTTCATTTGTTCTAGTATGTAAATAAATTGCGAATATTGTCCAAGTAATAAATGCCCAAGTTTCCTTTGGGTCCCAATTCCAATATGATCCCCACGCTTCATTAGCCCATACTGCTCCCGAAAGAATACCCATGGTTAAAAATATAAAACCGAGACTAATAACACGAGAACTCCAACAATCCAATTGCTGAATTAATCGATACCTGTGATAATTTCTAAACGAAATAAAACAATTGTTTTGTAAAACATTGCTTATTTCATTCACGTGTTGGATTTCGCCAAAGGAAAATGGTCCAATCGGTAAATGATTTCTTTTATATTTACCAAAAATATCTATATTTTTTCGAAATGTAATGACTAAAAGAGCTACTGATAATAATGATCCACACAAAAGAGCTGCATAGCTCAATACCATCATACTTACGTGCATCATTAACCACTGTGATTGTAGAGCAGGTACTAATATTGTGGATTGATGCATTTTAGTTAAAAGACCCGAAGTAGCAAATCCTTGGGTAAAAATGGCACTTGGTGCAGTTATTGCATTTAAATTATTTTTATGGTTTCTAAAATAGGGAATCATATGAATAATGGAGAAACTCCATGAAAGGAACATTAATGATTCATATAAATCACTTAAGGGTAAATGTCCTGAATAAATCCAACGAAGAAATAATAATCCTGTTATACATAAAAAAGCGGCTACCATTCCTTTTTCCGACGAATCATATAATCCTACAATTTGGTTGACTAATAAGTTCATCAAATAAATCGTAATTACAATTGAAACAATCGACAAAGAAATGTGAGTTAATATATGTTCTAAAGTAAAAAATATCATAAAAAATCCTAAAAAAATAGGATGTCCTCCAACAATGGAATGGAAATCCGCAATTTAATTCTATACATTATAGGAGTTATTCTAGTATTTATTTTACTAGCATTTTAAAAGTATTTGTTATAAGATGCCGCCACTCGGACTCGAACCGAGATGCTCTAGCACTGCTTCCTAAGAGCAGCGTGTCTACCGATTTCACCATAGCGGCTTGCTAGAAATCATAATAGCCTACCTACCCTCAATCGTCTAGGTTGAGGGGGGCAATTCAATGCAATACAATATTTTAAGGAAACATTTTAAAATATCGTTCAAATTACTATTTGAACGTTCAATAATCATTACCTTAGTCGTGTGGGATGGTGTTATGTTAGTTTTAACAATGCAACGGCCTTTTGCGCGGTTTAAGCTCTTATGCAATTGAGGGGTTGTAACTAGATAGTTCTGTTTTAAACCCATGCCCCTTCAAATTTTATATTTTATATCCCGTTCTTCTTTTTTGATGATTTATTTCTCATTTATCTGATCTGATTTTATTAATATTAATACGAATAAATTAATATTAATACGAATAAAAAACAATAAATCGAAAAAGCTTCAGAACCCTTACCTAATTTAATAAAACTAGACTGTAAAACTCTTTCTATTTATTGTAATTGATCAAGAAAGTATATCTAATATAAATTATAAAAATAGGTAGTTAATTGGTTAAATGGTTAAACGGTATGTGATTAAAAAAAGCCCGTTTTTATTATTCCAGTTCTGCCCAAGCTGAAGTGACGAATAACAAATCGACATATATTATAGAGTTTACCGCAAACATAAGTTGTTTTATTGGAAGAAATATAAGCAACTCAACCAGTTCCACAATGAACTAGTTCACAACCAATTAATGATTCCGAATAAATAAATTAAGTAAAATAACGAGGTCTCTTTTTTTTATGTTTATCAGGTTGAGTTATTGGTGGATTATAGGATCCATATCAGAATCAAGTACTTTATTTAATATTTATTTAATATTAAATTTATTTTTTACTTGTTCTATTTGTTTTTTTACTTGTTCTATTTGTATGGATATAGATTATTGTAATAATCTAGTGGTTGAAAATAAAATATTCCGTATCTTCATAAATATTTTAGTTAATAATATTAAATTAATATTATTATATTAACTTAACTAAAATAAATATTAATTTAATTAAGTAATAACTTTGACTTAATCTTATCATTTGACCAACTATAACTTCTTTATTTGAATATTTAAACTGGAAAGAATAAAATGAAAGTTTTTAAAAATAACTCAATTTTCATATCTTTATTTTATTTATATTTTTTTTCTTTTTTGTTTGCTACTTTCGAAATATATAAGAGCTGGTGAGTCGGAAACAATTAAACAATTAATAAAAAAAGTTTAATTTGATTATGGAACATACATATCAATATGCGTGGATCATACCTTTCGTTCCCCTTCCAGTTCCTATAGCAATAGGGGTGGGGCTTCTCCTTGTTCCAGCG